GTTTGGGTTAGGTTGTGTGTTTGTAGTGGTTTGTATTTTTGTTTGGCTTATTGGTGTGGGAGGGAAATAGAGAAGGTGTATGGTGTTAGTTTGTGGTTGGGGGAATTTGGGTGGTGGGTAAGTGGGTTGATGAATTAATTAATGGCTGTAATAATTATATGAAATTAGTGAGGATTTGATAAAGACAATGATAATGTCAAACAAAAATAAAACGATAAAAAAATAATGATAAAAAAATGATGAAAAATGGGGGTTTAGGAGTAAATTCCTAGAAGGTGTAAATATAAAGTTTATGTCCGGTGACCATTGCATTATCCTGCTACTTAAGAGGTAAATAGCGCGCCCTCCATGAATGTGGTCAAAGTGCATCAGTGTAAAGGTGCTCCAGGTTACCCTTACACCATGACAAGTTTAGAGCGCGGGCGGTACCCTGTGCGACGGTCATGTGATGGACATGTCAAGAGGAAGATAACACCTGCTACGCACTTGAAGGGTTTATTGAAGAGACCCCAAAAAGAAACTAAGTGTAGAAGGTCGGAGATGTTGGGTAACGAAATCGAGGAGGATTACGCATCCGACCACTTGTATCTGTGAAGAGCAAGTGAGCAGGATTGGAGCAAGTTATGGTCCTGAAATTACAACCGTAGGCGCAAAAGTGCAAGTTGGGCCTCGAGGGTAAGAGGGAGTTCATGTCCCTGACGCTAAGGACCGTGGGCATAACTGACGTTGAGTAGCTCGGTTCTCGTGAGAAGTGGAATCAATAGATAACCTGGTACTCTGGCTTGGGAGGACTTGAAGGCTGTTGGACAAGGTGAGGACCTTGGAGGTGGGCTAATGTTATGACCTTAGGCATGCAAAGGTGTGCTGGGACATTATCCGTTTACGGGAAGGGTGTGGGGCACAGGTTAGGCAGTTCCGATCTAGGGGAACGCTTGTATGGTGTTGGTTGGGTCTGGTTAGCTGGTTTCGTAGTACCTGAAGCAAATATGTTTTGGGGCATGTGATGGTATGAACATTATCTATTTGGAGTTGATGTTACACCTTTTCGGAGCATGCATATACGTATCGCGTGGAGTATCCTACATTTCAGTGGATGCCTGATGTGGTGGTGGATGCGATGAGGAGTTACATACCCCGTAAGTTAATAAGAAAAGTGCGGGGGGGGGAAGGGGGGGGCCCCTTAGAAGAGTAGGATGTAGGGTTTCCATAGTTAAATTTTATAACAACGGCTTTTCAGGCCGTTGTTCCTGGAGAGAGACCGGGTGGAAACTATGATAGAATTTGTATTATTTTTAGGGCTTTGTTTCGTCCTGGGGGGGTTAGCAGTCGCCTCCAACCCTTCTCCCTACTATGGGGTGGTGGGGTTGGTTGTGGCTTCTGTTGCGGGGTGTGGGTGATTGGTGAGTTTGGGGGCTTCCTTTGTGTCCTTGGTGTTGGTTATGGTTTATTTGGGGGGTATGTTGGTGGTGTTTGTCTATTCGGTGTCTCTGGCGGCAGATCCTTATCCAGAGTTCTGGGGGGATTGGGGGGTTATCGGGTACGGGTTTGGGATGGGGTTAGTTGTTGTGGCAGGGGGGATTGTTGGTGGGGTGTTTGAGTCTTTGGTGGATAGTGGTACGGTGGATAGTGCTGGGGCGTTGTGGGTTCGGACGGATTTCAGTGGGGTAGCTATGTTCTATTCATGGGGGGCGGGTCTGTTTTTAGTAGGGGGGTGGGGGTTGTTATTGACTTTGTTTGTGGTTTTGGAGCTCGTGCGGGGGTTGTCTCGGGGGGCGATTCGGGCAGTTTAGGGGGGTCAGGAAGTAGTTTAATTAAAACACCAGCTTTGGGAGTTGGCATTGAAGGTTTGATTCCTTTCTTTCTGAAGGGGAGGGCAACTCTAAGAAGATGGGGAGTCTTCAATCTTTGGTTTACAAGACCAATGTTTTTATAAACTATTAGAGTGGGTTATAATTTGAGTAGTTTATTTTCCAGGACGGCTGCCAGGGGGAATAGAACTAGGATGATCGTGAAGTAGGAAATAGAGGCTAGCTGTCCGATGATGATGAATGGGTGTTCGACTGGTTGGCTGCCGACTCAGGTGAGAACGAGAAGGTTGGCTACTAGGGTTCAGAATAGGATTTGGGAAATGGGGCGGAAGGTTATTGAGCGTAGTTTAGATGTGTGGAGCAGGGGGATCAGGAATAGGACTAGGACGGAGGCAGCTAGGGCTAGTACTCCCCCCAGTTTGTTTGGGATGGATCGTAGGATGGCGTATGCAAATAGGAAGTATCATTCTGGTTTGATGTGCGGGGGTGTGGCTAGGGGGTTGGCTGGCGTGAAGTTTTCTGGGTCTCCTAGTAGGTTGGGTGAGAATAGGGCTAGAGAGGCTAGTAGTATGAACATTAAGGCGAATCCTAGGATGTCTTTGATTGAGTAGTAGGGGTGGAATGGAATTTTGTCGCAGTCTGAGGGGATTCCTAGGGGGTTGTTTGAGCCCGTTTCGTGGAGTAGGGTAAGATGGACTAGTGTGAGCCCTGCAATGAGGAAGGGCAGGAGGAAGTGGAGTGCAAAGAAGCGGGTTAGGGTTGGGTTGTCTACCGAAAATCCTCCTCACGCTCACTCTACTAGAGTTTGGCCAATGTAGGGGATTGCGGAGAATAGGTTTGTGATGACTGTAGCCCCTCAGAATGATATTTGGCCTCAAGGCAGTACATAGCCTACGAAGGCGGTTGCTATCAGGGCTAAGAGGAGGAGGACTCCGACGTTTCAGGTTGCTTTGTTGAGGTAGGAGCCGTAGTAGAGTCCTCGGCCAATGTGGAGGTAGATGCAGATGAAGAAGAAGGATGCTCCGTTTGCGTGAAGATTGCGGATTAGTCAGCCAAATTGGACGTTTCGGCACATGTGGGCTACAGAGTTGAAAGCTAGGGATGTGTCTGCTGTGTAGTGTGCGGCTAGCAGTAGGCCGGTGATGATTTGTGTGATTAGGCAGACACCTAGGAGTGATCCAAAGTTTCATCATCCGGAGATGTTTGATGGGGTCGGGAGGTCGATTAGGGCATCGTTGGCGATTTTTATTAGTGGGTGGGTTTTACGTAGGTTGAGGGCCATTAAGTTAGTTCTGTGTAATGATATGAGGATGATAAGGATGGATAGGGCGAAGGAGCCTAGGTAAGCCTTGGTTGAACCGCGGTGTAGGGTGGTGGAGGTTTTGGCTGCGGTTACTTGTAGGTTGGCGAGCCCTTCCGGTCCTAGTGCTTTATATCAGGAGAGGTCCGTGAGGTGGGAGGCGATTTTGTATCCTCCGCCTAGTAGGTTTGTCGAGATGAAGCGGTGTGTGAGGGGGTTGAAGTAGCCGAGGGATGAGGAGAAGTTTGAGAAAGTGGTTTGTTTTGTCAGGATTAGGGTTTGGGCTATTTTTGAGATTTCCAGGGCTAGGGCTGCACCTAGGGCTGTGACTGTTAGGGCTGTTATTTTGATGGAGAGGGGTATGGTTGTGGGGGGGATGTTTGTTGGGGGGATGTATGAGGTGATGAGGAAGCCTGCTGTGATGCTTCCTAATGCTAAGCGGGTGATGGGGGAGGTTACTGCTGGGTTGTTTTCGTTTATTGGAGTCAGGGGAGGGATTCGGACGAAGCCGCCTTGGACTAGTACGGTTATGCGTACCGTGTAGACTGCGGTGAATGAGGTGGCTAATAGGGTTAGTAGGAGAGCTCAGGTGTTTAGGTATGAAGTGCTTAGGCTTTCGATAATCTGGTCTTTTGAGTAGAATCCTGCTAGGAAGGGGGTTCCTATCAAGGCGAGGTTTCCGATGGTGAAGCATGAGGTTGTTGTTGGTAGTATTTTTTGCAGTCCCCCTATTTTGCGGATGTCTTGTTCTCCATTTAGGTTGTGGATGATGGAGCCTGAGCAGAGGAAGAGCATGGCTTTGAAGAAGGCGTGTGTTGAGATGTGGAGGAATGCTAGTTGGGGGAGGTTTAAGCCGATTGTGACTATTATTAGGCCTAGTTGGCTGGAGGTGGAGAAGGCGATGATTTTCTTGATGTCGTTTTGGGTGAGGGCGCAGGTTGCTGCGAATAGGGTGGAGATGGCTCCTAGGCAGAGGCATAGGGTTAAGGCGGTTTGATTGTTGTAGAACAGGGGGTGGGTTCGGATGAGTAGGAAAATTCCTGCTACTACTATTGTGCTGGAGTGGAGGAGCGCAGACACTGGAGTGGGACCTTCTATGGCGGCAGGCAGTCATGGGTGGAGACCAAATTGGGCGGATTTTCCTGCTGCGGCTAGAATGAGGCCTAGAAGGGGGAGTGTTGGGGCTTGGGATGGGTGGTGGAGATGTTGAATTTCTCAGGTGTTTAGGGTGGAGGCTAGTCATGCTATGCAGAGGATAAGGCCGATGTCTCCTACTCGATTGTAGAGTACGGCTTGGAGGGCAGCGGTGTTAGCTTCTGCTCGGCCGTGTCATCAGCTGATTAGTAGGAAGGACATGATACCTACTCCTTCTCAGCCGATGAACAGGACAAATAGGTTGTTGGCGACAATTAGGGTTAGCATGGCGATTAGGAAGAGCAGGAGGTAGGTGAAGAATTTTGTGATGTATGGGTCTGACGCCATGTATCAGGATGCGAATTGTAGGATGGATCAGGAGACGAACAGGGCGATTGGGAAGAACGTGAGAGAGTAGAAGTCTATTTTTAGGCTGATAGGGATTTTGAAGTGTATGATGAATTTTCATTCCCATAGGGTGGTTAGACTTTCTATTCCCGAGTGGATGTAGATTGTCATGGGGATTAGGCTGATTAGGAAAGAGGCTTTAACTGTATTGGTGATGGTGGCGGGGGTGTTTTTTAGGCGGTTTGATAGGAGGGGGAAGATAATTGGGGTGGAGATGGTTGCTAAGGCGAGGAGTATGAATGTGTTTAGGGTTAGGGGCAGGTCCACTACTTTCACTTGGATTTGCACCAAGATGAGTGGCTCCTAAGACCATTGGATTGCTGTTATCCTTTGAAAGTAAGGGGGCTGAGGCTTTACACTCAGATGCAAGAGTTAGCAGTTCCTGCTGGTCGGACCCTCCCTCGGCAAGCAAGGAGGGTTTAACTCCTATTTTTAGGATCACAGCCTAATGTTTGGGTTGAAACTATGTTTGCATGAGGGGATGCCTGAGATAAGTTCGGGTTTGAGGATGAGGAGAGCTATGGGGATTACGTGCAGGGCCATGAGGAGGTGTTCTCGCGTGGAGGAGTTTTGGATTGAGGTGATGTGTGATGGGAGTGTTCCTCGTTGTGTTATTATGAGTATGTATAGGGTGTATGAGGCGGTGAGAATGATTGCAGTCCCTGTGAGGATGATTGTGAAGGAAGATCAGTTGAAGAGGGCGACTATGATGGTGAGCTCTGCTATGAGGTTGATAGTGGGGGGGAGTGCCATATTTGTTAGGTTGGCTAGGAGTCATCAGGTAGCTATTAGTGGTAGTAGGGGTTGAAGGCCTCGGGTGAGTAGGAGGATTCGGCTGTGGGTGCGTTCATAGTTGGTGTTGGCTAGGCAGAATAGCATTGAGGAGGTCAGGCCGTGTGCGATTATCATTATTATTGCTCCTGAGATTGCTCATTGGGTTTGGATTATGGTTGCGGCGACAACTAGGCCTATGTGGCTGACTGATGAGTAAGCGATCAGAGATTTTAGGTCGGTTTGTCGTAGGCAGATGGCGCTGGTTATGAGTGCGCCCCACAGGGCAAGGGTGATGAAGGGGTAGTGGAGGCCGTTTGATGACGGGTTTATTAGGACTGTGACTCGGATAATGCCATACCCTCCTAGTTTTAGGAGGAGGGCGGCTAGTAGCATGGAGCCGGCGATTGGGGCTTCTACGTGGGCTTTGGGGAGTCAGAGGTGTAGGCCATAGAGAGGGGCTTTAACTATGAAGGCTAGGACGAGGGCGAGGCTGGAGGCTAGGCTGGTTCATGAGTTTGATGTTGCGGGTTGTGTGAGTTTGAGGGCTGGGAGGTATAGTGTGCCGATTTGGGTGTGGAGGTGGAGGATGATAATTAGCAGGGGTAGAGAGCTAATTAGGGTATAGAATAGCAAGTAGATGCCAGCGGTTAGTCGTTCAGGTTGGTTGCCTCATCGTGTGATGAGGATTAGGGTGGGGATTAGGGTGGCTTCAAATGTGATGTAGAATAGCATTAGTTCGGAGGCTGAGAAGGCTAGGAGGAGGGATAGTTGGGCTAGTAGGATTGTGGAGGTAAAAATTCGTTTGCGGGTGGTAGGTTCTCGTTCTAGGTGGTTTTGGCTTGCTATGATTATTAGTGGTAGGAGTCAGCAGGATAGGACGAGCAGGGGGGAGGAGATCTGGTCGACAGAGGCTCAGGGGGTTGAGGTTTTGCCGGGGTAGTAGGTTGGGGCAAGTCATTGGAGGCTGATGGTGGCGATCAGCAGGCTGTGCGTTGTAACGTTAGTTCATAGGTGTTTGCGCGGGGAGAGGATGGTTAGGGGTAGGAGTATGATGGTTGGGATGATTACTTTTAGCATTTTAGGAGGTTGAAGTTGTGGAGGTGGTCGGAACCGTGGGTTCGGGTGGAGGCGACTAGAAGTGCGAGGCCTGTGCTTGCTTCGCAGGCGGAGAATGTTAGCATGAGGATCGGGAGTAGGGTAAAGGTTGGTGCTTGTATTTGGATAGGTCATATTGTTAGGGCGACGTATATGGACAGTATTATGCTTTCTAGGCATAATAAGGCGGAGACTAGGTGGGTCCGGTGGAAGGCCAGTCCTAGTCCGCTTAGGGTGAAGGCTGAGTAGAAGCTTAGGTGGAGGTAGGACATAAAGAAAGTTATAGGGCGAGCTATAATCTGTTGAGTCGAAATCAACTATCTTGGTTAGACTAACTTTCTGTTATTCGGCCCATTCTAGTCCTCCTTGGGCTCATTCGTAGATTAGTCCTAGGGTGAGGAGGGAGATGATGGTGAAGGCTCAGATTAGGGTGATAGTGGGGTGTTCAAGTTGGGTGGCTCATGGGAGGGGGAGTAGGAGGGCGATCTCTAGGTCAAATAGAAGGAACAGGATTGCTACTAGGAAGAATCGGATTGAGAAGGGTAATCGGGCTGACCCCAGGGGGTCGAAGCCACATTCATATGGGGAGAGTTTTTCTGAGTCTGGGTTTATCTGGGCGAGTCAGAAGTTTAGGGCTGTTAGGGTGATGCTTAGGGCCAGGGATAGGCAGATTATGAATAGGATTATGTTCATTGCTCTTCTCTGGGTTTAAACCAGATTTTAAGGATTGGAAGTCGATTGTAATTAGTATACTAGAAGAGCAGGAACCTCATCAGTAGATAGAGATGTAAAGGAACAGTCATACGACGTCTACGAAGTGTCAGTATCAGGCGGCTGCTTCAAAGCCGAAGTGGTGGTTTGATGTGAAATGGTATTTGATAAGACGTAGGAGGCAGACTAGGAGGAAGATTGAGCCGATGATGACGTGTAGGCCGTGGAATCCTGTGGCAACGAAGAAAGTTGACCCATACACCCCGTCAGCGATGGAGAAGGGGGCTTCGTAGTATTCTATGGCTTGGAGGCCGGTGAAGTAGAAGCCTAGGAGGACTGTTAGGGTTAGTGCTAGGATGGCTTGCTTGCGGCTGGCCTCTGTGATGCTATGGTGGGCTCATGTGACGGTAACGCCGGAGGCTAGGAGGATGGCGGTGTTTAGGAGGGGGACGTCTATTGGGTCTAGTGGTTGAATGCCTACAGGGGGTCATTGTCCGCCTAGTTCTGGGGTTGGGGCTAGGCTTGAGTGGAAGAACGCTCAGAAGAACCCTAGGAAGAAAAAGGCTTCGGACGTGATGAATAGTGCTATGCCATATCGTAGGCCTTTTTGGACGGTGGGGGTATGATGTCCCTGGAATGTGCTCTCTCGGATGATGTCGCGTCATCATTGGAATATGACGAGGAGGGTGGAAAGTAGGCCAGTGGCTAGGAGATATGGGGTGTTGTAGTGGAATCATATTGTCAGGCCTGAAGTGGTGAGGAGGGCGGCGGCTGCTCCGAGAATAGGTCATGGGCTTGGGTCTACTATGTGGTAGGAGTGTGCTTGGCGGGCCATTAGGGGGTCTAAATGTTTTCTTGTAGGTACAGGCTTAGTAGGAGGACAAAGACGTAGGCTTGAATTATGGCTACTGCTACTTCTAGGATGGTCAGTAGGAGCAGGATTGCTAAGGTTAGGAGGGAAATCGTTGGTATTGTTGAGAATAGGGCTGTTGTGGCGGTTGAGATGAGTTGGATTAGGAGGTGTCCTGCTGTGAGGTTCGCGGTTAAGCGGACTCCTAGGGCTAGGGGTCGGATGAGTAGGCTTGTTGTTTCAATCAGGACTAGGGCTGGGATTAGAAGTGTGGGGGTGCCTTCTGGCAGGAGGTGGCCTAACGAGATTGAGGGTTGGTTTCGTAGTCCTACGAGCAGGGTGGCCAGTCAGAGAGGGAAGGCCAGGGCTAGGTTCATCGACAGTTGGGTGGTTGGGGTGAATGTATAGGGCAGGAGGCCCAGCAGGTTGATGGACAGGAGGAAGAGCATGAGGGAAGTCAGGATAAGGGCTCATTTATGCCCCTTTTTGTTCAGGGGGATTATTAGTTGTTTGGTGATTAGGTTGATAAGTCATAGTTGGAGTGCTGAGAGTCGGCTGGTGACTCATCGGTTACCTGGGGATGGTAGTAGGAGGGCTGGGAATATTATTGCCACTAGAATGAGGGGGATGCCTAGGAGGGAGGGGCTTGAGAATTGATCGAAGAAGGTTAGGTTCATGGTCAGGTTCAGGGGGTGGTGTCTGTGGTTGTTGGGGTTTTGCTGGATGGGGGGTTTATAGTCACGAATGCTAGTAGTTTGGGTTGGATGATGAGGGAGAAGGTAAGTCATGAGATGAGCATGATAAAAAATCATGGGTTTGGGTTTAGTTGGGGCATATCGCTAAGGAGGGTGTGTCCTCTGTCTCTAGCTTAAAAGGCTAGTGCTGTTTCATAGCTTCTTAGCGATTAGGAGGATGATAGGGAGAATCAGTTTTCAAAGTTAGCGAGTGGGACGGCTTCGACTACGATGGGCATGAAGCTGTGATTAGCCCCGCAGATCTCTGAGCATTGTCCGTAGTAGACTCCAGGCCGGTTGACTAGGAATGAGGTTTGATTGAGGCGCCCGGGGATTGCGTCGGTTTTTACGCCTAGGCTCGGAACAGCTCATGAGTGAAGGACGTCGTCGGCGGTGACAATGACTCGGACGGTGGATCCTGTTGGGACGATGACGCGGTGGTCTACTTCTAGGAGGCGGAAGTGTCCTAGTGGAAGGTCAGCGGTGGGGATTATGTAGGAGTCGAATGTGAGGTCTTTTAGGTCTGTGTACTCGTAGGTTCAGTATCACTGGTGGCCAATGGCTTTCAGGGTTAGATCTGGTTGGTTGATTTCGTCCATCATGTAGAGAATTCGTAGTGATGGGAGGGCTAGCATAATCAGGACTATGGCGGGGAGGATGGTTCAGACAAGCTCGATTTCTTGCGCACTGACTGTGTTTGATGTCAGTTTCCCTGTGAGCATGTGAGCTAGGAGGTACAGTACTAGGGTGCAAATGGACAGGGCGACCATTAGGGCGTGGTCGTGGAACTGTGTGAGTTCCTCTATGATGGGGGATGATGCGTCTTGGAAACCTAGTTGTGAGTGGTTGGCCATGTTTGGTAGTTGGGACGTACAGGGGTTTCACTTGTGATTTGGTCTTGACAAGGCCATGTAATTATTTTACTAACGTCCCTATGAGAAAGAAGCATAAGTGGTCTGTGCGGTTGGCTTGAAACCAACATAAGGGGGTTCGATTCCTTCCTTTCTCGGACTTGGACGAAGGCTGGTTCTTCAAATGTGTGGAATGGGGGAGGGCAACCGTGAATTCATTCAATGTTTGTGCTTGTTAGCTCTAGTTGAGATGCTTTGCGCTTTGATGCGAAGGCCTCTCAGATGATGAAGATTAATAGGATTACGGCTGTGAGGGAGATGAGGGAGCCTACTGAGGAGATGGTGTTTCAAAGTGTATAGGCGTCTGGGTAGTCTGAGTATCGTCGGGGCATTCCGGCTAGGCCCAGGAAGTGTTGGGGGAAGAAAGTTAGGTTAACTCCTACGAACATTACTCCGAAATGGATTTTGGCTCATGTAGAGTGGAGGGTGTACCCTGTGAATAGAGGGAATCAGTGCGTGAAGCCCGCTAGGATTGCAAAGACTGCGCCTATGGATAGGACATAGTGGAAGTGGGCTACTACGTAGTAGGTGTCGTGCAGGGCGATATCTAGGGAAGAGTTTGCCAGTACGATTCCTGTGAGACCCCCGATAGTGAACAGGAAGATGAACCCGAGAGCTCATAGTATTGGGGGGTCTCATTTGATTGTCCCCCCGTGCAGGGTGGCTAGTCAGCTGAAGACTTTAATGCCGGTTGGGATGGCAATGATTATGGTGGCGGAAGTGAAGTAGGCTCGGGTGTCTACGTCTATTCCTACTGTGAACATGTGGTGGGCCCATACGATGAAGCCGAGGAATCCAATGGATAGTATGGCTCATACTATTCCTATGTAGCCGAAGGGTTCTTTTTTTCCGGAGTAGTAGGCCACGACATGGGAGATGATTCCGAACCCTGGGAGGATTAGGATGTAGACTTCGGGGTGTCCGAAGAATCAGAACAGGTGTTGGTATAGTACGGGATCTCCTCCTCCTGCGGGGTCGAAGAATGTAGTGTTGAGGTTTCGATCTGTTAGTAGTATGGTGATGCCTGCGGCGAGGACGGGCAGGGATAGGAGTAGTAGGACTGCAGTGATTAATACGGATCAGACGAATAGGGGTGTTTGGTATTGGGATAGGGCAGGGGGTTTTATGTTGATTGCTGTTGTGATGAAGTTAATTGCGCCTAGGATGGAGGAGATGCCTGCCAGGTGTAGGGAGAAGATGGCGAGGTCGACGGATGCTCCGGCGTGGGCTAGGTTTCCTGCTAGGGGGGGGTATACTGTTCAGCCTGTTCCAACCCCTGCCTCGACGGTGGAGGAGGCTAGGAGGAGCAGGAAGGATGGTGGTAGGAGTCAGAAGCTTATGTTGTTCATTCGTGGGAATGCTATGTCGGGGGCTCCGATTATTAGGGGAACTAGTCAGTTTCCGAATCCTCCGATCATGATTGGTATAACTATGAAGAAGATCATCACGAAGGCATGGGCTGTGACGATTACGTTGTAAATCTGGTCGTCTTCTAGCAGGGCGCCAGGTTGACCTAGCTCAGCTCGGATGAGGAGGCTTAGGGCAGTGCCTACTATTCCGGCTCATGCGCCGAAGATTAGGTATAAGGTGCCGATATCTTTGTGGTTGGTGGAGAATAGTCATCGGTTAATGAATGTCATAGGTAAGATGGCTGAGTGTGTAAGCGTTAGGCTGTAGTCCTTTTTACAGAGGTTTAATTCCTCTTCTTATCGGCTCTGTGGTGAAGTTCATGGTGGGTTGCAAGCCCATTGATGTACACTAATCGTGTGCCGGAGTCTTAGGCAGAAGCCTGATGGTTCGGGCATATAGCTGTTAACTGTAGAGTCATGGGATCGAAGCCCATCTGTCTAGTTCTGTGGAGAGGCCCTAGTTTAGTAAAAGCATCTGAGTTGCAATCAGGAGATGCAGGGTAGTAGCCTGCGGGTCTTAGCAGAAACTAAGAGGGTTTAACTCTTGTTTAAGGCTTTGAAGGCCTTCGGTTTGGGTAATCCTAAGTTTCTTAGATGATGGAGAGGATGAGGGGGGAGGTGGGGAGGAGTACGAGGGATATGGTGGTTAGGACGGCTACTATGGGGCTGATTGGCTCGTAAGTGCGTCATTGTTTGATGTGGTTTGTGGTGTGCGGGGGGAGGGTGATTGTTGCGCAATATGCGAGGCGGAGGTAGAAGAATAGGCCAAGTAGAGAGAGGAGGGAGATGATGGTTGCCGCCGGGGCCATCTCTTGTTTGGTTAGTTCTTGGATGATAAGTCACTTTGGGAGGAAGCCCGTTAGGGGAGGGAGGCCCGCTAGTGATAGGAGCGTTAGCATTAGCATTGCACTTAATGCTGGGGCTTTTGTTCAGGAGGTTATTAGGGTTGAGAGTTTCAGGGCTTTTATTGAGCTCAGTGATAGGAATACTGCTGCGGTTATAAGGGTGTATAGGTAGAAGTTTAGTAGGGCGAGTTTGGGGCTGTAGGAGATAATGATAGCCATTCACCCTAGGTGGGAGATTGAGGAGAAGGCTAGGATCTTTCGGGTTTGGGTCTGGTTTAGGCCTATTCATCCCCCCAGGGCTGTGGAGAGGAGGGCTATGGTGGTCAGTAGGGTTGGGTTTAGTGAAGGGGAGGTTATAAATAGCAGAGTAATGGGCGGGAATTTTATGATCGTCGATAGGAGTAGACCAGTGGAGAGGGGAGAGCCTTGGAGGACTTCTGGGAATCAGAAGTGGAATGGGACTAGGCCTAGTTTTATTGCGAGGGCTGTGGTTAGGATCAGGCAGGAGGTGGGGTCTGTCAGTTGGCTGATGTCTCACTGCCCGTTGTGCCATGCATTGGTCATGCTGGAGAACAGGACCAGGGCGGAGGCGGCTGCTTGGACCAGGAAGTACTTAGTTGCAGCTTCGATGGCTCGGGGGTGGTGGGATTTTGAGATTAGCGGTAGAATGGCGAGAGTGTTGATTTCAAGGCCTGCTCAGGCCAGGACTCAGTGGTTGCTTGAGATGGTGATGGTTGTCCCTAGGAGTAGGCTGGTGGTGAAGATTAGCTTTGCTTGGGGGTTCATTAGCAGGGGAAGGGGTCGATCCATCATTTTCGGGGTATGGGCCCGATAGCTTGTTTAGCTGACCCTACTAGAAAATAATATAAGGGAAGTATGGAGGGTTTTGATCTCTCCAGTGCAGGTTCAAGTCCTGTTTTTCTAGGCTTGCAGGAAATGAGAGGGCTGGTGTACCTCTATGTTCACTTTATCATAGTGACCCTTAGGCATTCAGGCACATTTCCGGGGGAAGGGGGGGCTATAGGTAGGGCGGGAGGCCGGCGTAGGAAATTGGCATGCTGATGTGTCATAGACATAGGGCTAGTGTGAGCGGTAGGAAGTTTTTTCACAGTAGGTGTATTAGTTGATCGTAGCGGAATCGGGGGTAGGAGGCTCGGATTCATAGGAAGCCTGCGGAGAGTAGGAGGACTTTTGTGGCTAGGAGGACAGGGTATAATTCTTGAGGGGGGTTCAGGAAGCTTGGGTTTAGGAAGATAATGACTGTTAGTGTGTTTATTAATATGATGTTGGCGTATTCAGCGAGGAAGAACAGGGCGAAAGGGCCTGCTGCGTACTCCACATTGAACCCTGAGACTAGCTCTGACTCGCCTTCAGTCAGGTCGAACGGGGCGCGGTTAGTCTCGGCTAGTGTAGACACGTATCATATTATGGCGAGAGGTCAGCAGGGGAGGATTAGGTAGGTGGCCTCCTGGGTGACTGCGAGGGTGCTGAGGGTGTAGTTCCCGCTCAGGAGGACAACGGAGAGTAGGATGATTGCCAGGGTTACCTCGTAGGAGATGGTTTGTGCGACTGCGCGGAGGGCTCCGATTAGGGCGTATTTTGAGTTGGAGGCCCATCCCGATCATAGAATGGAGTAGACTGCCAGGCTTGATATGGCTAACAGGAAGAGGAGGCCTAGGTTGAGGTCTGCTAGGGCGAATGGGAGGGGGAGTGGGACTCAGATGGAGATTGCGAGGAGCAGGGCGAGGATGGGGGTTATGGTGAAGAGGATGGGGGAGGATGTGGAGGGGCGGATGGGTTCTTTGATGAATAGTTTGATGCCGTCTGCTACAGGTTGGAGTAGGCCGAATGGGCCAACGATGTTTGGGCCTTTTCGGCCTTGTATGTAGCTTAGGATTTTACGTTCAACTAGGGTCAGGAAGGCTACTGCAATTAGGATGGGGAGGGCATAGGATAGGGCTATGGTTAGATTGATTAGGAGGGGGTAGTTTGCCATCGTTTTGTGGGGAAAGAAAGCTAGGGAGAGGATTTGAACCTCTGGGTTAAAGGACTTAAGCCTTTTGCATTTGCCGGACTCTGCCACGCTAGCTGGTCCTTTTCTAGGACGTGGTGTGGTGTGGTAGCCTTTCGTAGTTTAGTTGGTTTCATCACTTAAGGCGAGGGCTTACTTGTGGCATTGGCCCTGCTCTTCCTATCCTTTCGTACTGGGAAGGGCTCATCATAGATAGAAACCGACCTGGATTGCTCCGGTCTGAACTCAGATCACGTAGGACTGTTAATCGTTGAACAAACGAGCCCTTAGTAGCGGCTGCACCACTAGGATGTCCTGATCCAACATCGAGGTCGTAAACCTCCCCGTCGATATGGACTCTCGGGGGAGATTGCGCTGTTATCCCTGGGGTAGCTTGGTCCATTGATCAATTATATTGGGTCTGGTTGCTATTAGCACGTTGAGAGGTCGCTCTTAGTCTAGAGGGATGGTCTAATTTTTGGAGGATTTGTTTTTCTCCAAGGTCGCCCCAACCGAAAAACGTCAGCCAGGAGCCAGGATGGGTGTGGGCCCAGTGGGGGTGTAAGTAACCTAGGGTGGCTGTTGGTTTTGAAGCTCCACAGGGTCTTCTCGTCTTATGGGGTTATCCCTGCTTTTGCACAGGGAGATCAATTTCACCGATTGCCTGTAAGAGACAGTTAAGACCTCGTTTAGCCATTCATACTAGTCCCGATTTACGGGACAATTGATTGCGCTACCTTTGCACGGTTAGGATACCGCGGCCGTTAAACCTCAGGTCACCGGGCAGGCATCACCTTCAATACTTGTTGGGGGTTTGCTGAAGGCTATGTTTTTGGTAAACAGTCGGGCCTTGACGGGTTTGCCTAGTTCCTTTTACAGGTTTTAATCTTTCTTAGTGGACGCTCCTTTGTCGGGTTAACAAAATGCCTAATACTGTGCTTGTTGGGTTGGTCGTATATGGGTAATTTGTTAATAATGTAAAGATGTAAGCTTGCGTCGTAGAGGGAGGACCCAGGTTACTCATTCTAGCATTAATTCTCCTATTGACTATAGGTTAGCCTGTTAGTGAGGAGGGAGTCGCAGTGTTTATATATTTTTGGTTGTAGAGCTTTAACGCACTCTTTGTTGATGGCTGCTTGAGGGCCCACAGTATGGTATAGAGATTTGCTTATCCGCTCGTGGAGATTGTACTCTTTTTTAAAGGAGCTGTACCCCCTTTAAATAGCCCTTAATTCGCTTCATTAGGGTTTAGGTGTTCCTTGGAGAAGAATTAAGAGTGAACTAAGATTCGTTTCACAGGCAACCAGCTATCACCCAGCTCGGTTGGCTTTTCACCTCTACTAACAAGTCATCCCACTCTTTTGCCACAGAGACGGGTTCGCTCAAAATAGCTGCTCGTGAGTAGCTCGCTTGGGTTTCGGGGTGGCAAACTACAATTCATTTTGCTTGGTTTTTCTTGCTAGACCATGATGCAAGAGGTACAAGGGTTGATCTTTGCTGTTTTTAGCTTAGTTATTTCACTGCTATTTCATCTTTCCCTTACGGTACGTGGTCTCTATCGCTCCAATGGTGTCTTTTCTATCGCCTATACTGGGACTGGCAAATGCTTTGGTTGGGTGTGGTGAGTGGCTTTGTTATTCCAGGTCAATGTCTTTTGGGCTAGAGTTTGGCATCAAGACGACTCGGGGCGATCAAGTATCTTTCAGGCGTAAGCTGAATGCTTTGTTTAAAGCTACGTCTTGGTAGTCTAAGTACACCTTCCGGTACACTTACCTTGTTACGACTTGCCTCATCTTCAGCTGAGTATCTTATTATTTATGGGGGGGGTTTGGTTCGCTTTTGAGGAGGGTGACGGGCGGTATGTACGTGCTCCAGAGCCGGCTTAAAGAGGGCTCAATTGTCCCACTTTACTGCTAAATCCGCCTTCTAGGGATCGTTTCAGGTCCCTTTGCCGTATGTTCTAAACTAGAAAATGTAGCCCATTGCTTCCATTCCATAGGCTGTACCTTGACCTGTCTTGCTAGCGGGTTAGGCTATTGCGCTCACTGTTGGGCTTTCAGAGGAGGTGGGCTGGCGACGGCGGTATGCAGGCTGAACTGGCGAGAAATGGTCAGGTAATATCGTGGATCATCGATTACAGAACAGGCTCCTCTAGGTGGGTTTGGAGCACCGCCAAGTCCTTAGAGTTTTAAGCGTTTGTGCTCGTAGTTCTCGGGCGGATGCTTGGGTTATATTAAGCATCAAGATTTAGGGCCAGGCATAGTGGGGTATCTAATCCCAGTTTGGGCCCTGGCTTTCGTGGATTTCAATTAATCGTTGGTCTAAGATTTTCTTTAAGTAAGTGGCCTTACGGGCGACATGGGCTTGTGACGGCTCAGTTGCTTTTTAATCTTAGTTACTTGGATAGCATGTTACCACACTTTACGCCGTTATACTGTTAATTTGGGCCTCCTGTATGACCGCGGTGGCTGGCACAGGATTTACCGGCCCTGGATGATTGCTATGGCTAAGTCAAGTTTTCACTCATTGCTTAATGTTAACCACTGCTGAATACCCGTGGGGGTGTGGCAATTGCAAGGCGTCTTGGGCTACAGTTGAAGGTGTGCCTGATACCCGCTCCTATCTACCTGATGGGGAATCAGGGTGTCCAGGGCATCTACACTGGAACGCGGATACTCGCATGTGTAATCCTAGCAACAACCAACAGTAAGGTTGGGACTAAGTCTTTTGTCCTCGGGTGCGTGTGGCGACCGTCTTGTCATCTTCAGTGGCATGCTTTTTGTAAGCTACGAGGAC